AGCTAGTGTGTATCACCTTACGAAAATACGGTATGGTATAGATAAACCAGAAGAGGTATGCATAAAAGTCTTTGCTCCCAGGAGTAATCCTCAAACCCCGTCAGTTTTCTGGATTTGGAGAAGTGCTGATTTTCAGGAACGGGAATCTTATGATATGTTGGGAATTTCTTATGAGAATCATCCTCGCCTTAAACGTATCTTGATGCCTGAAAGTTGGATAGGCTGGCCCTTACGTAAAGACTATATTACGCCCAATTTTTATGAAATTCAAGATGCTCATTGAATGATAAGAAACCCCCCTTTTTACTTATACGACACGACTCCAGATTTCATTTCAATCAATGAGCATCTTGACATTCCCTTCTAGATGAAACAGAGTAACTGGACTTGAATTCGTATTGTGGATGGGCTAAAATAAAAAAGAAAAATGAAAAAGAAAGTAAAGAATATCTAGCCCGATACGGCTCAGTCTCAATGAATTTCATTCATTTGTATGAGGTATGAATATCTATCCGATACATTATTTACGTGTCAGGAACCAGATTTGAACTGGTGACACGAGGATTTTCAGTCCTCTGCTCTACCAACTGAGCTATCCCGACCCTTTCCCGTGCATCATCCTAGCAAAGTACTTGTATCTATGTCAATGAAAGGAACTAAAAAAGTCTTAAAAAATTGGACCTAGCCCCTGAATTTCTTAGGTCTTCAAAAAGAAGACTTTCTTTGTATAATGATATGGACTGTGAATGATTCAATAACGGAGATTCCTTGAACATATATGTTCATTTGTACAGGTATCGTACTATACCACTGATTAAAAAAAAGAGGATGAGGATAAATAAAGAGTGAGGAAGTAAAATGGGCTTTTTCTTGGGGATAGAGGGACTTGAACCCTCACGATTTTCAAATTCGACGGATTTTCCTCTTACTATAAATTTCATTGTTGTCGGTATTGACATGTAAAATGGGACTCTCTCTTTATTCTCGTCCGATTAATCTTCAAAAGATCTATCAAACTCTGGAATGAATCATTTGATCACTGAATATTTGAATTCGATTCTTTTTTCAACTTCAATTGGAATTGATTCACAATAATTATTCAATTTTTGATCTCTATCATTCTAATTAATAGTAATTAATAGAGAATAGAAATAGAGGGTTTCTATAGATCCCTATCCTATACTCCTACTAATACTCATATCATAAGAGTATATAGTATATAAGACTAATATGTATTATAAAATAGAAGGTTCAGGTTGTGATTAATCGTTTGCTATTTCAGTATGTATACGTACGTATTAGGTATATAAGGTTATCCTTTCTGGAAGGATTTTAGCTACTAACGTAACGTAGTCAATTTCATTCGTTAGAACAGCTTCCATTGAGTCTCTGCACCTATCCCTTTTTATTCTCATTTTCCATTTTTTTTTTCTCAAAACAAAGATTTGGCTCAGGATTGCCCATTTTTAGTTCCAGGGTTTCTCTGAATTTGGAAGTTACCACTTAGCAGGTTTCCATACCAAGGCTCAATCCAATCAAGTCCGTAGCGTCTACCAATTTCGCCATATCCCCCTTTTGCTTTGAGACAAGGATCCAGTTGGAATTCCATCCCCCTCTTTCATCGATCTCGGCACTATTGAATTCATTAGGTAATGATTACTATATCGAAAAAGTGTATGCTGATATTTTATTTTTTGCCCACCCTCTATTCTATATTCTATCATTTCATCTCTATTGGATGAACCCTATTTGTTTCAATCCGAAATGATTCTATCATTGATGTATCCGCAATTCAATATGGATAGATATATCCCACATATATCTATGCCTTTCCTACTCCTTAATTTTTACAGTGCAGTTTTTAATAGTGGAACGGTCGATTCTTTTTTTTGTCCTCTTGTGTATAATTATAGAATCAAGATTTTTCTCAGTTTTAGTCTTCCATTATTCGAATATAAATCAATAGAATATGATTACTATTTATCTATTAGGATTTCTTTATCTATTAGGATTTAGGATATAGATAGTTTCGTTACGCGAAATTGAGATTTCTAGTCTAGTTTTCTAGTTCCACGATTAGAATGATACCATTCTAATGATCATAACTGAATTATTCAGAATATGATTTGAATTATTATCAAATGAAATGATCCTAATATTATTGAAGATTGAATTTCATATTTTATTTATTGTATTGATTTCATATTCATCTTCATATTAATCATATTCATAATTGAATATTTTTTAATTTTATATCTAATATTTGTGTTTGAATTTGATTGAATATTGGAATTTCATCTTTTTTTTTTTCATTTCAAATTCGAATTTCATTTCTATTTTCTTTCATATCTCATATCATATATATAAATATGGAATTCAATTTCTATTTCTATTTAGATATATAATTTATCTATATCTAAATAGTTTTCTTTTCTATTTTCTAAATAGAGTCTAAAATCTATAACTAATAACTAAGAAATAGAATAAATTTCAATAATCAAGAAATGAAATAAAAAAAGAAGAAGAATCACTAGGTAATAGCTAAGATCCGATAGTTTCCTGTATTCTGTATTCCTATACACTATTGCTCTTATATCCGCCCGCTTAGCTCAGAGGTTAGAGCATCGCATTTGTAATGCGATGGTCATCGGTTCGATTCCGATAGCCGGCTCTTTTTCTTTATCGATTTTTTCTTTCCATGATTTAAAATATCTACTTTCGCTTTCTCTAAATGTCGGGTCACCGATCTATTATGTCATGGTAACTTTCAGCTATAGCTATGAATAAAAAAGTTGACTAGAACAATTAGATCTCTAAAGAAGGAATTGGAAAAGGTAGCCTTCACTTGAATTTCCTATATATATACAAAAAATCCGAATATTTATAAAATTTCTTGTATTCTATTCTGTTTTGTAGGACTTTAGTAGATTGATAGATTGAGTTTTGCCTTGCGGATCCTTTAGTTCAGTCTGAATTTCGATTTTTTTGTCAAATGAAAGTGAATCAAAAAGGAGCCTTTATATGTCTCGTTACCGAGGACCTCGTTTCAAAAAAATACGCCGGCTGGGGGCTTTACCGGGACTAACTAGTAAAAGGCCCAGATCCAGAAGTGATCTTCAAACCCAATTGCGCTCTGGAAAAAGATCGCAATATCGTATTCGTTTAGAAGAGAAACAGAAATTGCGTTTTCATTATGGTCTGACAGAGCGACAATTACTTAAATATGTGCATATTGCTGGAAAAGCCAAAGGATCAACAGGCCAGGTTTTACTACAACTACTTGAGATGCGTTTGGATAACATCCTTTTTCGATTAGGAATGGCTTCGACCATTCCTGGAGCCAGACAATTAGTTAACCATAGACACATTTTAGTTAATGGTCGTATAGTGGATATACCAAGTTATCGTTGCAAACCTCGAGATATTATTACTACGAAGGATAAAGAAAGATCGAAAGCTCTGATTCAAAATTATCTTGTTTCATCCCCCCACGGGGAATTGCCAAACCATTTGACTATTGACTCCTTACAATATAAAGGATTTGTAAATCAAATAATAGATAGTAAATGGATCGGCCTGAAAATAAATGAGTTGTTGGTCGTAGAATATTATTCCCGTCAGACTTGATTCTAACAAAAATAACAAGGTTCATACGATTTTGACTCCTTTCGCTGAAGTAAATAGAGTACCTTGTGCCCTGTCTCATTCACGTATCACAAATGGATCGGCAATAGGATTCTTTTTCTTTTTTCTTCGTTTCAATATCCATTTTATATTTGTATTTTACCTATCACAGGGATGTAATTAGGGATAGAGAATCTCTATTAAATAAGGGTCTTACTGTTAGAATAACGATATCAATTTTTATTTTATTTGATACATTGTAGTCGGTAACGTGGATGAATGAAAAGAAACGGAGAGAGAGGGATTCGAACCCTCGGTATACAAAAGTATACATAGCAGTTCCAATGCTACGCCTTGAACCACTCGGCCATCTCTCCGACAGAATGTTATTCTTGACCAAAACTCGAATGAATAGCGAGTCATTCATCTTAATTTAAGAAGAAACTTTTTTTTTTTTTAATTTCCTATTTATCAACAACAACTTCTTTCATCAGCTACCCCATGGATATATTCAAAATTCATGAATCGTCCGATGAATTTTTCTATTTGAATTGTATGGTGTGGCACATACACGTTATGCAAACAAAAAGGATGGTTACTTTATTTGAATTTGATTTTATCATGGAATGATTATTCCATTATTTTTCCTTTTTGGATCATAACCAAATCAAAACTTCTCGAGTTATCCAAATCCATAGGAAACTTGGTTATTCAACTTAGATGAAATAGTAATAGTCATGGGTATACTACGAAATTGGAATGAAATCTAATCTGATTCAACTATTTCATTTCATCTTTGTCCAAAAAGGGGACACCACATTTTTTCCAATTAGTCTGTTTTTATGTTATTTTGTACTGTACAATTCCTTTTTTTGTGGGATCGTTTTCCCCGAAGGGGGGATGAGAAGAATTATAGAATGAATTGCTAATTATGCCTAGATCTCGAATAAATGGAAATTTTATTGATAAGACCTCTTCAATTGTAGCCAATATTTTATTACGAATAATTCCGACAACTTTAGGAGAAAAAAAGGCATTTACCTATTACAGAGATGGTGCGATTTGATTTTTTTTCTTGTTTTTTTTTACCCCTAACTTTTACGAGAAAAAGAACGTAGGTAGGAATAGAAAAAAACAAATTAGTGAAAGAAACCTACGCTTGGTGAAGGTGAAGTTTGGAGATAGAGCAATTCCTTCTGTCGTGTATCCTCGATTGATGCAGCCTTAGATGCTTCAATTATCGATTTTAGTATTGAGCGAAAGGTTACATCTATAGGTTCTGTATTGGAGGTCAATCCTACTTCATTTAGTACCAATAGGTGGCATCGGGGAAAAAGCACTACACCTAGGAATCAACAACACAAAAACTTTGTTAT